TAATGGCTCTTTGTTGTTCAAAACGAAGGGTTTCATTTTTGTAATTTTCTAACCGTTCCAAACTATCAGAAGTAGCATTAATCAAATTCGCTTTTTCTCGTTCTATCTCAGAATATCCATTCACTCGATATTCATCTGCTTCTGTTTCCACTTTACGTAAGCGGTCTCGGGCTTTTTCAAGCTGCTCAATGGCGCTTCTACGTAATTCTTCTGAATTTCGAATAGTACTCAAAATCCTCTGTTTTCGATTATCTAATAAATCAGTTAATGAAAGTAGATTTTCTTACCATTAATTTCACAACTTACATAATCTCCTCCCGAACCAAACATGAATCTTTCGATTCATTTGGCTCTCACGCTCAACTATTTAATTTATAGGCATTCCCATATATATATATATATATATTTTTTTAATGTAATGAGCCTGTTCTCTCTTTTCTGTTTGTATTTTTAAAGATATCGAAATTTATACAAGACCAGACTATTTCGAGAACTCTTCTGACCAGACAAAAAATCCGTAATTGTCAGTAAAGTTGTTTCTTTATTTTTTATTTCTTTCTTATTTTTTCTTAATTTTATTGATTTATTAATTATTTATTCAAATCCAAAAATTCTTATTTTATACGTAGGTTGTCCGTTCAGCATTGTATAAAAAAAGCAAAGTATATTCCTTTTTTTGTAGGAAACGGTTCAAACGATTTTATCCATATGAGTGTTCTATATCGGATAAATTACCAACTATTTATTTTGATTGAAATTTTAAACCTTTTTTTGTACTAACATAGTGGTAGAAAGAGTACCCCGTTATGCCTGGACTTCAAACAGTTTAGTTTTAACCATGTTCATGGCCCCAAATTATTGGTTGATAGAGAATCAAAGTGAATTTACCAATAAATCACGAAATGCTATGGTTCTTACATATGATTTATTAATTTATTCATAAGTAATTCGTCGGGATCCGCACCTTTATTTGTTATTTATATATACTATTTTTCTTTTCTAAATTATACCATTTCTAAAGAAAATCATTTAACATAAAAAATAAAGTGCAGTTGGTTGTATCCAACCCATTCTTGAAATACACAACTCGCACACACTCCCTTTCCAAAATAAATCAACACACCAAGCACTACGCTTAGATTTATTGGATTTGTTGCTAAAATATCGGTATTAAACCCAAAACTCCCGGCGGATGGCCAATGGCCCAAGGAAACGAAAGAATCGGTTACATTTTTCATATGTTCTCCTCTTATAGATAGGACTAACAAAAAATAGAGTTCTTTTTGTATTACTTCGACCTCTTTTTTTTATTGACTTCTTATTTATTTTATTATTTTTAAGTTTTGACCAATCAATATTCAATATAATATAAGTATCTTATTGGGTTAGGTCGCGGGTCTTACGTCAATCGTCAAATACCTTATTTGTATTTGTTGCAATCTTTGCTAAAAAGAAAAAGGATTTTTTTTTAATTGTACTAAGAACGGGAAGGAAGAAAGCGAGCGGATCCGCTAATTCCTCATCCTCAAATCAGTCCTTCCCGAGGGTATTGTTTCAACGAATAAGTAATTGTAAGAGTAAAGTCTTGATATAATTCGAAGAATCAAAACGACAAGTCTAAGTTAATAAAATAAGAAAAAAAGTACGTAACATACTTTTTTTTCTTATTTCTAGTATTAAATTAAACAAAAGGATTCGCAAATAAAAGTGCTAATGCCACGACCAACCCGTAAATTGTTAAAGCTTCCATGAAAGCCAGACTTAGTAATAAAGTACCTCGTATTTTACCTTCTGCTTCTGGCTGTCTCGCAATACCTTCTACAGCTTGTCCTGCAGCAGTACCTTGACCAACTCCAGGTCCAATAGAAGCAAGCCCTACGGCTAATCCAGCAGCAATAACGGAAGCGGCAGAAATCAGTGGATTCATAGTAAACTAAGTTCCTCGCACAAAAAAAGAAATGGTTAATGATACAATCAACCAATGAATTATTATTTATTTTTTTATCACTAAATATCACTAAAATATATTATATCTGGTCGAAATAACTAAAACCCCAAGAAATAATAATCTTACTGAATCATCAGAACTATTTCGATATCTTGTTTTTAGTTACTATCCATGATGGAATTTTTTCTATAAATCCATATGAATATAATTCTAGTTATTGCATTTTTTTCAAACCTTTTTTCATTCAATTCTTCGTTCTTTACTATTCTATGTCCTTGAATTGATCCATTTATTCAAGGAATGCATAATCACAGACGAAATAAAAGAAAAGGACTTCTATCGAAATCTAAATGCAGTGAGATAGGAAATAATATGGGTATGCTATATAACTAGTGAATATCTAATATCACATATACATTTATTTCTTCCATACCGTAAACCATTCCTATTTCATATTACATTGAGTCCTAATTTTAGAATTCTTCTTTGAAACATACGTGGGATCTAGAATTATCTATATATAAATAAGGTATTAATATGCTTAGTTTAACCCACCCAATCTATTCTTTTTTTAATAGCACGCCGAAAACAGATAACAATCATTATTTAAATTATAAATTGTAATATTGAAATTGACCGAACAACTAACAAATAGAAATAAAATATCAATCGGACAGGTAACAATAAATGAATCAAAATCTTAGGAAAAATATCTTTTATATCTTTTTCCTGAGATTTTTTTTTTACAATTAAAAAATATCGTACATCTTTTCTGCTACGGCTCTAGATCATATATACATCTATATTTGCATCTATTATATTTACCAACCAAGTTTATTATCATTATATTGAACTATCATGAATTGGGATAAACTTAACAAAAAAAGGATTTCGAAAGCTAATCAATGATGACCCTCCATGGATTCACCTATATAAGCCGCAGCTAAAGTTGCAAAAATAAGAGCTTGAATACCACTTGTAAATAATCCAAGAAACATGACAGGTATAGGAACTACCGAAGGTACTAAAGAAACAAGAACAACAACTACTAATTCATCAGCTAATATATTTCCAAAAAGTCGAAAACTAAGTGATAAAGGTTTTGTGAAATCTTCTAAAATGTTAATTGGTAAAAGTATTGGAGTTGGTTGAATATATTTCCCGAAATAACTCAATCCTTTTTTTGTAAGACCCGCATAGAAATATGCCACTGACGTGGGTAAAGCTAAAGCAACAGTAGTATTTATATCATTCGTTGGCGCAGCTAACTCTCCGTGGGGTAACTCTATGAGTTTCCAAGGTAAAAGGGCGCCTGACCAGTTAGAAACAAAAATAAATAGGAACATAGTTCCAATAAAGGGAACCCAAGGACCATATTCTTCCCCAATCTGAGTTTTGCTTAAGTCTCGAATGAATTCAAGGACATATTCGAAGAAATTTTGACCGTCGGTCGGAATGGTTTGTGGATTCCGAACAGCTATAGTGACCGAACCTAATAAGATAGCAATTACGACCCATGAAGTGATAAGTACTTGAGCATGTACTTGTAAACCCCCTATTTGCCAATATAAATGTTGGCCTACTTCTACACCCGATATATCGTATAATCCTTTAAGTGTGTTAATGGAACATGGTATAACATTCATATTGTCCTCCGACATAAATCGAACTTAAAAAAAGGGAATTATTTTGATTCAACCGTCTAATCTATTCCTCAACTCACCCATTTTAATAATACATGGTATATTTAGGATACCAAATAATGACATAATATGCCCAGTACTTTTTATTCTTTCATTGAAATATAGGAATAATAACCAATCCAATAAATCTATGAGGTTCTCAAAGTAATTGACTTATCTTTATTATTAATCATAATGAACGATTTCTTATATAGCTAGAACTACCCTCACAAATTGCGGATACTAATTTGTTAAGAATCAACCGTATTGAGGCTATAGCGTCATCGTTGGCTGGGATCGAAATATCCGCAAGATCGGGATCACAATTTGTATCGATTAAACAAATCGTCGGAATCCCCAAAATAATACATTCTCGAAGAGCTGTATATTCTTCTTGCTGATCAATAATAATTACAATATCAGGTAACTCCGTCATATATTTGATCCCGCCTAAATATGTTTGCAAAGTAGATAATTGTCTCTTCAACATTGCTGCATCTCTTTTGGGGAGACGGTTGAATTTACCCATTTTTTGCTCCGCTCTTAAGTCCCTGAACTTATGAAGTCTCGTTTCTGTAGTGGACCAATTCGTTAACATACCACCGAGCCATTTTTTATTAACATAATGACACCGAGCCCTTCTTGCAGCTGATGCTACTAAGTCAGCTGCTTTATTTTTGGTACCAACTATTAAAAAATGTTTTCCTCTACTTGCCGCATCAAAAACTAAATCACAGGCTTCTGATAAAAAACGAGCAGTTCTAGTAAGATTTGTAATATGAATACCCTTACGCTTTGCAGAAATATAAGGTGCCATCTTAGGATTCCATTTCCTAGTACCATGACCAAAATGAACTCCCGCTTCCATCATCTCTTCCAAATTGATGTTCCAATATCTTCTTGTCATTTTTCCTCACACTTCCTCTTGGTTGTTTGCTTTTTTTAAGAAAAAACAAAGAGACGAGGTAGTCTGAAATAAATAAATGTTCCGACGGAACCTTCTACCGAGGATTGACCGCTGATATACGATCCAAACCATTAATTCTTCTTTTTAATTTGTTAGAATTTAATTAATTCGTTATAATCTTTATTACCAAATAACACAAAATCAATCAAAAAATAATAAAAAAATGAATCTCTTTTTAGGAATCATTAAATTGTGTAAATAATAGTTCTGATGTATCATAGAAATTGTTTTGGACACAAGAACAAACTAATTCTCTATGATGGAACAAAATATCTCTCATCTTTCCCTTGAATAAATTCTTCTTTTTGATTTCCAAATGAATGTTCCTTTGTTGCTTTGAGCGATGTACTAATTTTTGGAATCCAGTGCCGGCGGGTATAATTCCCCCCAGAACAACATTTTCTTTCAGACCTTTCAACCAATCAATACGACCTCGTAGAGCAGCTTTTGCTAAAACTCGAGCAGTTTCTTGAAAACTAGCTTCGGATATGAAACTTTGAGTATTCAAAGATGCTCTAGTTATTCCTAATAAGATTGCCCGATAACAGATTGTTTCATCCAGAGCACGCCCTGCTCGTTCTGCTCGCAACAACCCGATTAGTTCTCCCGGTGAAAAAACATTAGACATTCCATCTTCTGAAACCAACACTTTGGATGTTATTTGACGTACAATAATCTCTATATGTCTATTATGAATCTGTACCCCCTGGGATCGATAAACCTCTTGGATCTTATTAACCAAAGAGATACGACTTTGGGCTATGGTCAGTTCAGCACCAATCAAGAACCCCCAAGGGATTCCAAGAATTCTTGGTATACGTTCATTCCAACCCTTAACCCTCTTTTCGAGATTCATTGATATTGAATCAATCGAACGCACTTCTAAGACTTGTTCCACTTTTGGAAGACCCTGCGTTATGTCACCAGATCTCGATTTTTCATATATAAACGTAACTAATGTATCTCCTTCGTAAAGGATTTCCCCATAATGACCATGAACAGTTGTTCCTGGGGTGACCAAATAAGGTTTAGCGGATCTTATTACTAAATAGTCCGCATGAACAATTAGAACTTGACCGGATTTTATGTGTGGTCCGTATTTGAATAAACATACATTTTCACAAATAAACTGTCCAAGAATAATTATTGGGGATGATTCCTCACAATAATCATGATGTAAAAAGTGCCAATTCAAATCCAATGGATTCAAAATGATGTTATTGCGTGGATCGGGATTATAAATCTTCCTATTTTCGTCCATTAAACAATATTTAAGTACTTGGAAAGTTTGTTTAAAATTGTCAAGTAGTAAATATTTCTTTACCAATATCTGATTATGAGTTATTAAATGGTAAGATGAATAAAAATTCGTGATTTTAGGTACAGTAATACCCAAAGGGCCCAACAAATTTCTAATTGGAATTGTGAGATCTTTTTTAATTGGTTCTTTTGTTACATTGTTATATTTCGAACCGTTGAATGAGCCGATTCGAGAACAGTTGGATGATGACAAAATTATCAAAGATTGGCATTCCTTATTTCGATTCAACAATGTACCAATACCAGTATCAAGAGTTTCCTTATATTGGATAAGTGGCTGAATCTTCGCCTTGGAATAAAAAGGATTGATATTGGTACAATCTAATCCATTATTACAAAGAAACCCCGAACCCGCCGTATCCTTCCTTTTTACAATATATGAAAAGGGGGGTTGGACTAACTCAATTTTTATGAAATCGCGAATCAGATCGTTTGTCCTTATTTCAACAAAGGAAGCATGAATCTCTTCTATAGAACCATTTCTCTCTTGACCCAAATTCAATACTAAGCAAGTGCGAACTAATTGAATACTTGTGTGATAAATTCCTCGAATTGGCTTGCCATTTCCATAAAGGATATAATTGACAACTCTAAGTTGGGCATTATCCCTTTCTCGCAAGGGATCCTGCGGGAAAAATGTTGCTAAATTGATCCCATCAGCTATTTTATATGTGACTACGGGCCGAACCAAAACAAAATATTTTTTCTTGGTAGGTGTAATCCGTTGGACATAGATCCAATTTTTCAATTTTTTAGATTCCTTAGAATCTTTTTTTCCCGCTCCTGGAGGTATTAAAATGCCACTGTGCCTGGATATCTTATCTGTCTCCCCAGGAAAATGGATATTCCCAGAAAAAATTTTAAGTTCAATACTTTTTTTTTTTCTCTCCACTCGTACCAATCCGCTTACTCGACTTCTTATATTTAAAGTTATTTGCGTATCGACTCCAATAATACTATTGTTTAGGACCATTATGAGCGAGGATCCGGGTAAGATATGTACTTCTTCGGGAATGAAAAAAAACCGATCTACTTTCATTTGGTATTTCGGATTAAATTCTTTTGTTCCTCGATACTCAATCAAATCCTCCTTTTTGGAAATTGAATCCACCTCTACGGTACCATATTTAATGATTCCCGAGCTGCTTCTTCTGTATCGGGAATCGTCGCAATAAGCAAGAATACTATTTCTACGTAAAATACCATTTCTGGGTATTTCAATCGAAATACCAAAACAAGGTATTAATTCTTTCTCTCGCTCTTTATCAGAATATTGTAATGGAATTATGAATCGATTTCTTCGACTCTTCCCCAATAAATCAGAATTTTCTTGGGGAAGAGAGGGATATATGAAATTGCACTGCCCCTTAGATATGATTTGATCAGATCTTGAATAATCAAAAACCCCACTCTTTTTCTTTTTTTCATAAGAGGGGTCTGAACTAGACAATTTATGTCCCACTCGACCATTAGTCATTGAGGGATCAGAGATATATTTTTCTTCGATAGAAAAAAAATGAGCATTGATTTGATCTTGATCCTTGTGGAGCGAAAAAGACACTATACTGGATCTGTACGTATTTACTGCTAATATCCATAAATGACTTGTTTTTGGTAATAGATGAACATTACCATATGTATATTCAGGCGCATGGTAGACATTGGTACTCCAGTGCATTTCTCCTTCCGATTCAGAATAAATATGTTTTCGGACCCTTTCTTTAAAATTCAAAGTGGATGCTCCGGCGCGAATTTCAGCAATCACTTGTTCTGATTCTACATATTGATCGTTTTGAACTAAAATCAAACTTTTTGGTGGAATATTCACATTATGTATAATATCCTGACTTTCAATAGTTACATATAGGTCTATAGAACATAGAAAAGCAGGATGCCCGTGACGAGTACGTGTGGGATGAACCAAATCCTCATTGAATTTTATTTTTCCATTATAGGGAGCTCGTACATGTTCAGCAGTACCGCCCGTAAATACTCCACCGGTATGAAAAGTTCTTAACGTTAATTGAGTACCCGGTTCTCCAATGGATTGGCCCGCTATAATACCTACGGCTTCCCCCAATTCGACCAGATGGCCATGGGTGGGACTCCGGCCATAACATAATTGGCAGATCCAAGATGTACTTCTGCAAGTAAAAGGGGTTCGAATATATATTGGTCGTGCTTGAAAAGTTATGAATCGATTGATAAGTCCAATCCCAATATCTTGATTCCGAGCGGCAATGCACCGTGGGCCCATATATATATCGTCCGCTAATACGCGACCCATTAGTGTTTGGATAAAAATTCTTTCGGTCATCCCGTTTTGAGGACTCACGGAAATACCTCGAATAGTACCACAATCCGTTCTACGTACAATAATGTGTTGAACTACTTCAACAAGTCTACGTGTGAGGTATCCGGCATCTGATGTTCGTACAGCAGTATCTACAACCCCTTTACGGGCTCCATAACAGGAAATTATATATTCCGTTAAAGAAAGTCCCTCGCGTAAGTTGCTTTGAATGGGTAAATCAATCATTTGTCCTTGCGGGTCCGACATTAATCCTCTCATTCCTACTAATTGGTGTACCTGAGATGCATTTCCTCTAGCTCCTGAAAAGGACATTAAATAGACTGGATTAGAGGGATTGGTCATTCGAAAATTAGGATTCATTTCTTGTCTCAAATATTCGCTTGTAGCATACCATATCTCAATGGATTGACGTAATTTTTCTACTGCGTGTACATTCCCATAATGATGATGTTTTTCCAAAATCAAACTTTGTTGCTCAGCATCTTGGACTAACCATCCCTTAGAAGGTATTGTTAAAAGATCATCAATTCCTAAGGAAATAGATGTAGCAGTGGCTTGTTGGAAACCTAGGGTTTTCACTTGATCCAGGATGTGTGATGTATATGCCATTCCAAAGTGATCTATTAATCTGCTAATAAGTCGTTTCATGGCAGCTCCATCTATCACTTTATTGTGAAAGACCAGATTGGCCCGTTCTGCCATAAGTACTACCTCCGTATTCTGCTGAGTAGGATTTGACAATGGGTCTAAGTCAGTGATTTGAAAACTTCCTTTCCTCAATCTTGATTCACGTATAAATTTCCAGAATTATGATACCAATTAAATTGAAGAGACTAAAACTTTCATGGATATCACATAATTATTTAGTTTTAGTTTAGCTGGTATATGAGTAGGCCCGACAAAACCCCTGTATGGCTTCTTCTATTTCTCGATAAAAAGAAATATGACCAACAGTAGTTCGAATATATATACAACAGATTTCTTTTTTTATGCTTCTTACTATTAGATAGTTCCCATAAATCTCATGATAGGTACCCAAGGATTCATATTGAACTTCAATGGGAACTTCCTTTGAACCAATGACACGTTGGTCTAATCGCCATCGGAGCCACAAAGGACTATCTAAATTGATTCGTTTTCGACGATAAGCTCCAAGTGCATCATAAGAACTAGAAAAATAGGGTTCTTTTTCTTTCGTATATTTATAGTTATTATTGTCAACTATTTTATTTTGATAGTTTCTGCAATTCCATGTATTATACCTATTTGCACGAATACCTCGACGGTTCCCAATCGTTAATACATAGAGTCCAATAAGCATATCTTGAGTTGGTACGGAAATGGGGTCCCCAATAGCTGGAGACAAAAGATTCATATGAGAAAACATAAGTAAACGGGCCTCGGCTTGAGCTTCCAAGGATAAAGGTACATGAACGGCCATTTGATCCCCGTCAAAGTCTGCATTAAAGCCCTTACAAACTAATGGGTGTAAACAAATAGCGCGTCCCTCCACTAAAATAGGTTGGAATGCCTGTATTCCTAATCTATGCAGGGTGGGTGCTCTATTCAGCAATACAGGATGCCCCTGCATAACTTCTTGAAGTATTTCCCATACAATCGGTTCTTTTTCTCTAATTTTACTTTTAGCAATACCTATATTGGAAGCAATATGTTGTCTGATTAGACCACGAATTACAAATGTCTGGAAAAGTTCTATTGCTATTTCTCGAGGTAATCCGCATTGGTGTAATGAAAGGGAAGGGCCCACG